GGATTATTACTCATTTTTGTACTTGCTGTTTTATTTTCCAATTATTTCTTCAATTAGGAAAACGAAAGAAAATAAATAATAATTCTAGGCATTGTATTAGTTCATTCGGAAGGATCTCATCTCATAATTATCCATGACTGTTTATGTCTCTAGCACGACCACTTGATAAAATTGGAGGGAAGTGGAATAAATGGCCGATACTACTGGAAGGATTCCTCTTTGGATAATAGGTACTGTAACTGGTATTCTTGTGATTGGTTTAATAGGTATTTTCTTTTATGGTTCATATTCCGGATTAGGTTCATCCCTGTAGTAATCGGATGAATTGAGTTGTAGACGTAAGAACCCAACGGGATTCCCTTCTTTGTTTGTCTGATTCGAGGGGAAAGGGCCCGTTGGGTTCTTAAGAATCAGAGTCTTTTTTTTTTCGTCTAAAGGACAAAGTTGATTTAGTTTTCTACTGTTCCAAAAAACTCCATTCTATTTTTTCTGATTGATGATCCTTTTGAAAAAATGAACTTCATTGATTGATTCACCTGCTCGTTGATAGTATCTATGGGTACTTTACAAGTTATAAGAAGGGAGGAATTACTCAAATTTCGGATTATCTATATTTCTGTAGATTGGATATCGTACAAATACTTTTCTATACTCTTAACTTTATTTCTAATTTAGATTTTATTTTCTTATCTCAGAAAGATTTCAATTTTTTATAAGTTCATTGAATAACTTCTATTTAATCAAAAAAAATGAGATTCCCCCCCTTTTTTTTGTTTGTCCACTACTTTATTTTTATTGTACGTAATAAATAAAAAAGGAAGTTCTGATCCATCTGAAAACCGACACCAAGACTAGGAATTTTTGACGAACTGGATCAAAAATCATTACTCTTTCGACACAAGAAGGGGAATTTTCTCCACCCCTATTCTTGTGTCGAAGAATAGGAAGACTAATAATCCCTCTTAGAATTATTTGTTGCCCGCATTTATAGTTCCGCGCTTACTTATGCGACTATCTATCCCAATCTTATTCTATTTGAAATAGAATAAGATTTCTAATTGAAATCCGGCATATAGTATAGTAACATAATCGTACGAATTCAATTTGGCTAAAAAAACAAAGAAAGTGGTGGTAAAGTCAAATAAAATAGTCTTCTTCAAAAAAGATCTACCTATATATGATATGACTAGGAATGCGGTACAAGAGATTCCCCGAAGCTCGTAGAAAAATAGTATAAACAAGTAAATAAAAGGTTTTTCAGAATTTCAGTTTTTTTTGATGAAACATAATCGACAACAATAATTTGTTTCGTTTTACGAACTTGATGTCGATAAATTGGCGAGTCTAGAAATTCATTTCGGCCAATTGAACCTTCTCGAACTGTTTCTTTTTAAGAACCAAAAAGATTTGTGCCAAAATAACAGATGCCAAGAAGAATAAAAGACCTTGGACACGTAATGGATCTTGAAGTACTATTTCTGCATCTCCCTGACCAAATCCACCCACATTAGGATTACTCGTTAATGGTTGATCAAATCTGATGGATTCACCTTCTGAAACAAGAAGTTCTGGTCCTGGAGGGATAATATCAACCACTTGACCTCCATCCGACGGATCTGTTATGGTTATTTCGTACCCCCCCTTTTCTTTTCGTATGATTTTACTTACTATACCCGCTCCTGTAGCATTATAAACTGTATTGTTACTCTTGCTTCCGTCGGGATAAATCTGACCCCTTCCCCTATTTCCCCCTACGTACATAGGATATTTTAAGAAGTGAACATCCTTCTTAGTAGCGGGGTCGGGGGAAAGAATAGGAAAGGCGATTTCGTTATATTTCTGACCAGGGACAGGCCCTATCACAAGAATATTTTTTTGATTAGGGCGGTAGCTCTGAAAAGACAAATTGCCTATCTTTTCTTTCATCTTGGGAGAAATACGATCGGAAGGAGCTAATTCAAACCCCTCCGGTAAAATAAGAACAGCCCCTACATTCAAACCCCCTTTCTTACCATTCGCAAGAACTTGTTTCACTTGCTTATCATAAGGAATTCGAACAACTGCTTCAAATACAGTATCAGGAAGTACCGCTTGTGGAACCTCAATATCCACGGGCTTATTAGCTAAATGGCAATTGGCGCATACAATACGCCCAGTCGCTTCTCGTGGATTTTCATAACCCTGCTGCGCAAAAATGGGATATGCACTTGAAATGGATGTTCGAGTCATGATATATATCATGAGCGATACGGAAATAGATCGAGTAATCTGTTCCTTTATCCGAGAAAAAGTATTTCTAATTTGCATGGTCTAATCATTGATCCGAAAATTTCTACAATAAATTGGGTAGGTCGCTCGTATAGTTCCCTATCCACGATTCTGCTTACTGGAATCATTTTACTGGAATGCTATAGGATGAAAATCCCCCGGGTATAAAGTTTTTAATGCTTATGTAGAACTATACATTAAGAAACATTCTAATTTGATTAGATTCATATTGGTGGATCATTTCTTAATCATTCATTGAATGATAAATAACTACAAGTGACGGAGATACACGATTTAAATAACGGAAAATCCAATATTTAAAAATAGTATCGAAAATAACTGGAAAAGTGGAAACAAGACCAGATATGATTTGATCATTATGAACAAATCCAAAATCCTTGTAGACAGAACCAATCATTAATTCCCAACCGTGGGGTGAATGAAATCCGATACATAAATCCGTTAATAAAAGAATCGCAAAAGCTTTGACTGTATCGCTTACGTTATATAGGAATTCCTGAGCCCAAGAGTTAAGAATAACAAGTTCTTCATTACCTAAAATAGAATAACCGCTTAGAATAGCAAAACATATTATATTTGTCGAGAAGTGAAAAATCATATGGATATGATCCTCATTGTGTATCTTGATTAATTGGATCGTTTCTTTGTGGATTCCTATAGGAATCTTTTGTAGATGTATTTTCGAGTATTCCTTGATCAGTTCGTCCAAGAAGAGGATTTCCTCTAATTCTATGAACTTTTCTAAAATACTTTTTTCTTGAATATCATTCAAAAATATTTCGGATTGATCAGTATTCGACCAATTAGTAACCCAAGATTCCATACTTTTAGTAAATGATGAGAGAGAAATCCAACATGACAAAAACACTATAGATGCAAGATACAAAAGAGGAATGAATGCTTTCTTTTTTGCCATTTTTCGTCTGTGAATTATTAATTAACCCACTTCATTCGTAGACTCTATGTGATCGAATATTTCTTTTACCCATGAGTTCTAGACAAGGTATCAAACCTATGAATCTATTTTATTTGTGATTTTGTGTGAATCTAGAACGAATACAAAAATAGACTACGACTCCGCTTCGAATTCGAATCAAGAAATAATCAAAAATATTGTTTCCAGATATCTCAATTCATCAAATTTCTTAAAGTGTCTCCTTTCGGTCATTCATCGAAAGGAGACACTTTAAGAAATGAATATTATTGATATTTTGAAACGAAAGAATTCCTTTTCTATAAAAATATATAATATTTTGAAAAAATTCCAACGATTACCCATATTCCAAGAATAGAATAATTGAGAGAAATATATTGTGATGATAAAAAAATGAGTGGTAAAACAAGACAGAGATGGACCAGTTATCATTATTAATAAAACCCTTTATTGGTTAGTATTAGTAATGGAACACAAAAGAAAGGATAAATTAAAGGGTCGATTGACAAAAATAATTTACACGATAGGATTTATCTGCATCTATCGGCTTTGGCTCGACTGAACGTTTTGATGAAACTTCAGTTAAATTATGTTATAGAAAAAACAGGAATTTTTTCCCTCCTGCTGAGAAAGCATTCATTCTTCAGCCCATTTCCTTTTATCAAAAGACTTCAATTGGTACGCGCAAAAAATAGGCCAATTGGGCGGCTTTTTGTTCAATTTCTCGTGAAGTCAAATTCTCATCAGTACGGGTCAACGGAATAGCCCCCCGGCCTCGGATGTCCATATAAAGGATACGACGAGCATAAATATCCTCTTTAACTTCTATTCTAATGGACTGAATATCTTTTGTACGGAATCGGAGGAATATGCGACGATTTGTTCCAGGAAATCCCCAACGAAAAATACACACTATTCCCTCCTTTTTATCGAATCGATCATAACCACTAGCTACATTCCAGGAAATTGTGCACCATAAATAGGAACTAATAAAGAAACCAGCGATCCCGTAGAAAGACATCACGAGCCCTTGTGGAAAAAAAACAATTTGCTGAGCCGGAACAAAAGATATAAAATTTCTACCAAGATAACTGGAAGTTCCAACCAATAAGAATCCTAATGAACCTAAAAAAACGATAAGGGCCCAGCAAAAATTACTTAGTTTTCGAGACCCCCTTATAAGTTCTATCCATATATGTTCTGATCGCCAACTCATACTTCATCCGATTTAATTTTATTGGAATTGAGAGAATACCCCAAATTATTTTGACTTTACTTTTTTTTTGTTTCCGAAGGAACTCTCATCAAACTAGCACTAGTTTGATGAGAGTTCCTTCGGAGTAATTTATCAAATTGGTTAGATCTAAACTAATAACATACCCTTCCTTAAATCCTAAATATACATATTGCAGATGGATCCACCAACTTTAGGTATCCAATGATCCTGCTTTATTTGAAACTAGCTGGAATTTATTTTCCCATAGATCATTTTCTGCAGGCATAATAGCTTTTTCCTTTAGAAATCACATGTCATACCATATTTCCATTTCCCGAAAGAAATAAATATCTGTGTTATGCTAGCAAGTAGAAGTTAAAAAAAATGGATGAGATTGGGTCCCCTCAGATCTAAACAATCTTGTTTTTTTGAACATAAAGAAATAAAGAAGCCATTGCAATTGCCGGAAATACGAGGCCTACTAAAGGCACAAAAATAGAGGGAAAAATTAAAGTTGTCATAAAATCGGGTACCTCGATTTACTATTCGCACCTGTTATTATTTTTTTTTATATCATATTTTATAATAATTATAATTAAAAATTGTAATTATTATGAATTGGTCTTTATTATTCAATTCAATTTCTTAAGAAATTGAATTTGAAAATTCTTATAGAAGTAATAAATATCTATATATCTAAGTGAGTATATAGACTAAGTCCAAGGAATGTAGAACTAAATAAATGGACTTATTCATCTTTCTACACGAAAGATACCTATGATAATCAACTTTATTATATTAATTATATTTTTTCTTAATTTCTTTGTGTTTTGTTCTTGTCTTCTAATTTGAAAAGGTTTCTTACAAATTATCGAAAGATTTGCTAGAATGCGACACAACCAGGATTTTTAGTGAAAATGAGATTTTGGGCGATGCAGAAAGATAAAAAACTATATATCTATCTTTTCTATATTTGATTATCTACGTAAGGCGAAATTCGTTTTATTTGCCTAATGTCACGAAAGGAAGAACTCACGCTTTTATCTTCTTGATAAAGACTTCTTAATTAGTAATGGGAAATCTAGGTAAAAAAAAGAGTTATCCGCAACTTTTGCTTCTTTCTACAATTAGATCTTAGGTCACCAACCAAAGAAAATTGCGTTCTTATTTACTTTAATTCCGACAAGCTAACTACTTGGTTGCTACAAATAAAATAATTGAACTTAATATGCTCTACTTGATTGAATTTGAATTCAACGGAAAAAAGGCGTGGAGCTTAAATAACTCACTCAGAACACTTTTTAAAGTATTACGCGGTACGATTAGGTCGAATAAACCTTTCTGGAATAAATATTCAGCCGCTTGTGAACCTTCAGGTACTGTTTTATTCAATGTTTGTTCAATTACTCTTTTACCCGCAAATGCAATGTAGGAATTGGGTTCCGCAATAATGATATCTCCCAACATACCAAAACTAGCTGTTACCCCACCAGTAGTAGGAGATGTAAGGATTGATACATAAAATAACTTTTTATTGGATTGATAATCATATAAGGCAGATGATATTTTAGCCATTTGCATTAAGCTCAAACTTCCTTCTTGCATGCGCGCCCCCCCCGAAGCGCACACTATAATAAGAGGTATAAGTCGATTGGTAGCGTACTCAATCAAACGAGTGATTTTCTCCCCCACCACGGATCCCATACTACCCCCCATAAACTGAAAATCCATAACCCCAATTGCTACGAGAATACCATTTAGTTGACCTACACCTGTTTGAACAGCCTCAGTTAATCCTGTCTTTCTTTGATAAGAATCAATACGATCTTTATAAGGCTCCTCCTCCGAATGAAATCCAATGGGATCCAGAGAGACCATGTCTTCATCCATAGGATCCCAAGTACCGGGATCGATCGAAAGTTCGATTCTTTCTGAACTACTCATTTTCAAATGATATCCACATTGTTCACAAATATTAATTTTTAATTTCAAAAATTTTTTATAATTTAATCCATAACAATTTTCGCATTGAACCCACAAATGCCTGTATTTTTGAGTTGCATCGAGATCATTAGACCCTTCTCTTAGAGTTAAATCACTACTCTTCGCGCGGGTTCGTAGACTGGACCTCCCGCTTTCGCTACTAGTTCTACGTTTATCAAAAATGTACCTAGAAATGTAACTGTCACTACTATCACTTACAATGGACGTATCAATACAGATTTGAGACTGAAGATAACTGTCAATGCAACTATTAATGTGATTATTCCAACTAAATTGAGTTACATACATGTAACGATTGGATAAGGAATCTTCACTCGTAGATCCATTATTCATACAACTAGAATTGCGATAATGATAAAAAGAATTCTCTAATTCACTCATAAAAGAATGGTCGTTGTCAATCTCAAAAATATGATTTTCAATATCAAAATAGATAGAATAAGTATCTCCATTACTATCCCTAACTAAAAAGGTATCATCAGAGATGAAATTCCAAATGTCTTTGAAGCCGAATAAACGATCCACATTAGTGTAACTAGAATTGTCACGACCCCTGCAACTATGAATGTTTTTAGCCCTACCTTTTCTATTCGGATCTTCACTTTCACTAGTATTTTCAACAGGACCAAGATTGTCCATTGAGTTCTTTATCCCATACCTACGCTCTAACTCCTTTTTAAACACCATCGAATTAAACCACCATCTTTCCATAGAGTTTTCTTGCCCCCTATTTGTTTGCATAAAAATTCAATAGATGAATAGTCATTCGAGCCACAATTCTTTAGTTTTATTTATTTCCTATCAGACTAAACATAGAAATTCAATCACTGAAGTGTGAAAAAGAATTCTTTTTTGTTTTATGGGAATCCGGGGGTAAAACTTCACTATAATATGAATATGATGAATTCTCAATATTCTAAATAATAATGGTAAAGAGGGGTTTTTCCTATGTCTTCGTATCGAACAAAAAAAGAACTATTTGTTCTCTCCTCGAAACATTCGTAAAATCTCGTCTAATAAAAAACTAATAACAAGTAATAAATTAAGGTTCTATTCT